CTAAGTGGTATGGTACGCTAGCTAGTTGACGGGCTTTTAACTACAGTCTGGTTTCAAAGACTGGACACCTAGAAGTATACTACTGGATTGAAGGCGTTTTGACGTTGGGATGATGACGAGTCTCTGCTTGCAGACTAACACTGGAGACTACGGGTCCCTACGGTGCAACCCCGCTTAGGTCGGAAGCCATCCCAGCCGGGGCGAATTGGGTCTTTGCATTAACTCAAAAGGATAAAAAGCGCATCAGGTATAGGAAGGACTTCTTACAGGAGCACAGGAGAACAACCTATATCAAGGATGGTAGCTGACTAGCACTCACAAGAAGGCACTGATGGGATGACTTCCTTGATTTACTAGTCAAGAGATTCTCCGGAGAGTTATTACTCAAGATTCAAGAAGGAATTTCCTAATCACGAAAAGTGGTACGGTCCCAATGAAAGTGTCTCTTAGCTGGTTTATAGGCTTCAGAAAAAGGGAAGATAATAAGAACCACTGTCATAACTCCAAGAGTTAATTGCCGTAACTGCTCAGGATGTTATTTGTCGAGTTGACTGGCTTTAGTTCAGACAGCTGAAACAGGATCGTAAACCGCCACCCTTCCGCGGGGGTGGGGATTCAGACCGATGAGGGACGTAGGAATTGCCCTTTACTGCCCGGCAGGCTGAAATAGCTTTCTCGGGAGCCTCTGGGAGGTCGGGGTATTTAATCCCATGATACTCAAGGAGCAGGGCGTCGTATCCCAGGGGTTCGACTAATACATCGTAAAGCGGGTCTAGGTTGTGGGTTATACCAGAAAGGGAAACCACTACCTCCCTATTTGCATTTGCTGCTAAAAACAGACTCTGGAAGAGGTTTTTGCTAGGATGAATGCAACTTCTATGTATTTCCCATCGCATTTTCATAGGGAATGTACTCCTTCATATTAAATCTTTTAACGAAGCGATGCTTGCCAATTCTAATCCAGGGAATAAGGGGAGCACTTAGATCGATTTGAACGCATATTTTCGCAAAACGACCTCGCGTAGCCAGTTCAGTAACCGTATCAATTTGAATAGGTTTACCAAGAGTTTTCCCTATTTGGAGAAGTACTTCACTGTCGAAGTACTCAATAGGGAGCTTATCCATCCTTCCTGCCATAAGCTGATGATCTCCTACTGCCTTATCCCGACGTGATAGCTTGGCCATTCAAACCTTTCATTTCTAATCCTTTCTTTCTGGTTGAACCACCCCCAACTCCCTATAAAGCCTTCCCCTCCTTCTATCTCTCCCTCTCAAGGTCAGTTTATAGAGGATAAGGACGGAAAGGAATAGCTGAGTGTCAGTCTTCTTTCCTTTGGGAGTTGTATGTTTAAAACTTCCTTCAGTTCTCTAAGGCCAGTGAGAGCTGTCTGATATAGGTTTTTTTTCCTGTAAGAAGTTGTCCTTTAAGGCCTCTCTTAAGCCTTTAAACTATAGTTTAGGTATCCTCAAACTAACTTAACTCCATAGGGTAGCTTGCTATTACTCACAGACAGGATAGGGAAGCTCTAGAACAACCTAGCTACTCGGACCTAGAAAGCCTAGCTACGAGAAGAGCGCCCTAGGATCTATTCTCTAGAAGTTCATCCTCATCCAATCCCAGAGAAGTAAGAAAAACCTTATCTCACCTTGCAATACAGGAAAGGTGCATCTTTCTACTTATTCATGAAATCCCACGCCCCCGCCCTTGTCTTTATTACCATCAATCGGTTATGCTCGGTCGGAGATAGCTGCTACTTACCTACGCGGATCGGTGGTTTCGGAGACCGAACTGCCCTAGCTCCAGAAGAGGTTAGCCGTAGTAGATTCAAACCTTGACCTTCTCTTTTCTTTATGAAGCTAGGGAACAAGAGAGAAGATCTAGCTACCTTCTTAGGATTGGATAGGTCGGACCTTAGCCCATTCCTGTCTTGAATATGGATGGGGCCGGGCTTTAATCATTCCTTCTTAGGCGTGTGAGTGCACTCAAGGAGTTTGTTACTATTAAGATTAAGGCAGGTATTGAATATTGTTAAACGGCCGTAGCTGCACGGTCTGCCTCTTCGCCTGCGATCGAGGATGTAGGACTTTTGACGAACTACTCGTAAGAAAAGAGTTGAGTTAATCCTACTTAGTTGAGTTCCGTAATAAACGAAGGGAGAGCAAGGAAGGCAACCCCCTTCCCCAGTACGCACAGTCCCAGTCCGCTTCCGTAGTAGCTTACGAGTAGAACTACTAGATAGAAAGTACTACTTCTCATTGATATACGATATCGCCATGGAGACGTTGACCTAGTCCATTGTAACAAGAAATCAATAATCTTACAGAAACGAGGCATTACTTACGATGCAGTGATTAGGATAAGGTAGGTGGACAGACACAGAGTTAGTTCGGTCACGCCAGAGAATGCCAGTCGATGGGGAGTGGAGGTGGAGTGGCACCGGTTAGTAATCGATTGATTCCCCACATACAATACAAAGGAGTGGTCCTGGAAGTACTGGTTAGTGACTGATTGATTTCACACATATCGGGAGAGAGGACTAATCCACAAGACCTAGAGGAGGAAGGAGTATTCAGCAGTTAGTACAATGTAGAGCTGTTCTAATTGAAGACACCATATAGGTAACGAGGATGAGGCTTACACGTAGAGCTACACATAGTGTGCTACAGGGGCCCCTAATCAAAGGAGCCTAATTCACAGGGAGGACACATAAGTAAGTCAGTAAGTTCCCAGGAGATCATTGCTGCTAGCCGGCCGTCATCCAGCCAGTGTCTCATCCACATTGTAAGAGGGTCCTTGCCATACAGCCGATACTCGCATCTCTTTGGAATAGAAAATCCCTCCATGTTAGTTTGTTTGGTTGGGACAGATTTAAAAAACCTCCTCATTGCACATTTTTCCATGGTCAAAACCTCATTTGGATGGGTTCGCTGAATCCCCTCTCTCTCCTAATCGGGGCACATAGAGGACGGAGATGAGAAATCCATCTCAAGATGCTGAATCATACATTCATTGGAGCCATGCCATAGCAGCAGAGACAGCTAGCTCAACAGGTCTTCACAACGGCACTACCCATGACCCTTTCACAGGAGGTTTGAGTTCAAATACGTGACCCGGATCTATACAAAGGTCCAATCCATCGGATTTCACTTCAAAAAATGTTTTTCTTTTTAGAAACCGGGGTTGTATGACTAGCTTCTCCTTCTCGGGGACATTAAAGGGATTGTATTAGTGAATAATAATGTTATTTCCAGAAGTTTATCTATGGAGAGGTGGTATGCCAATTCCAATCCCAATGGGTTTACTACTCCTACAGTGCCAATGGATCAACAAGGGGAATAATCCCACATACGATCTCGCATATCTACGGCACCCAAACAACCAGTTGAATCCATGTTAGTTGGTTGGTTAGTGTGAGACTCTCTCTATCAATTCGATATACATATGATACTCGCATCGAGACGTCCTTGCCATAGATTTTTGAACCTATGTCCTAACCCCTTTCACTGGCCTTTATGATAAGCCAGTCCCACAGGCTTAAGGAAATAGGGAGAAGAAAGAAAGGAGATGGACCCCAAGTTACCACCAAATGAGATTGATTGAGCTATGGATGCACTACCTGGGTCGGAGCAAGCAATAAGGTCGCTTGGATCGGACCTATTAAATGGATTTTATATCGAATGAAACATACCCTTTCTGATAGGTTATCTATGATTGCCGGGTGGTGATTCAATAGATCCAGGTAGGTTTAGATGCCAGTCAGAGCTGGGCGGGCTGCGACACTCGGGATGGGATACTTGGTCAGATATCAGTTATAGAAAACAGCCTGATTATACATTCTTTGCTAATAAAATGGCTACTTTGGGAGGCACAAAAATTCCTGATCTGACCTACTAAATCTAAATGAATTTTCTTCTTTATGAAAGATGCCCTCTCATGACCTTTCTATAGGATTGACAGGTGTCGCTTATAGCCAGGAGTCAATGCCAGTACTCTATCCTGGTACTCGATCCCAGTAGTTTGATGCTGTCAAAGACAACTTGCTGCTTGCTGGCTGGGATATGAACCAAGGGCCTGTTCGAGCTTGCTTCCTGGCTGGCCTAGCTGGGTGGAGAGGAGAGCTAGCGGTGGAGAAGGAAGCGGAACGCTCTGAATATGCAATCTTAAGCTTTGGGCTTTCTCTTGTGGAGAAAATAGAATATCTGGAGACTCCAATGGATTTGCCTATTACTAAAATAGGCCATTTCAGCAAGTTTCTCTATGGGGTATGCCCTTTCACCCTTTCCCACTTCCATAGCTTATAGTACGGAGATGAGAAATCCATCTCAACCTGAATTAGACATTCGTTGCTGAAGCCATGTAGGTTACTTAACTAGCATATAAATAAAGTTGATGCTATTAATCCATTCAAGCCAGGTGCCAATGTCAGAGCTGGGCTCATATACTCCGCTTGGTTACTCTACTTGGGTTGGCCCATACTTGTTAATATATGATATCGCATTGAGACGTCCTTGCCATGGCAAGTACAAACTCCCACCACCTTTCCCTTTCACTGCTATATCCAATAGCCTAGCTCTACTCTCTGTGCTTAGCCTCTCTGTAGTGCCGAGACTCTATGTAGTGCGAGTTCAAAAGGTATCCATTCTTGTCAAAAGAAAGAGAAGAAGAAATAGGCCTGACTTCTAAGAGCTCTGGCACAAAGCTATAAAGCGAATAAGCTAGCTAGTCATTCTAGTCCTTGTTATAAGGTTCCGAGTTATGGTTTCCGAAAGAGAAATCCATTTAAATATGAGACTCGCATGGAGACCTTTCACTTTTCCCTTTTAATAGGATAGGTGATCCATACCCAACCATTCCCTAAGTAGTACACAACTTGAATTGAATCTTTTTTTTGGGGGTTGTTTTGGGGATTTCACAAAACCTTATCATTTGGCTTTTTGCCTGGAGCACAACCTCATTTTTATGGGTTAGAGTATGTCCAATCATAAGGGCACATAAATGGATTTTATTTTTTATGAAATAGGCCATTTCATGAGCTTTCCCGGTTGGAAAGCCTACTTCCCCCATTGAGGTTGGAAAGAAAGAGAGTTCCCCATTGAGTGCATGTGGACTTAATACATATGAGACTTGCATACCTAAGTTTGAATTTGCTCTGTTGAACCGATACTTACATGACTTGTTACCAATGAGTAGTCTGTAGAAGTAAGTACTTGCACTTGCCTTAGACTACTTGCTTGCCGTCTTAGCTGTAGGTTCCATTAGCCTATGTGAACAGGATGGAGAGAGTTCTACGTGACCACTAGTTCTCGATCGTGCCCAGGAAGGACGTGTTCGTGCCAAGTTCTCCGTGGACCCATAGTGCGTGACCTAGAGTGTTCGTACCCACTAGTACACATAGACACCAATGGGTTACTACCTTCTTCCCGCATGACACTGAACGATACGAAACAATGTTAGGTTCATACCGTCATTGGATGACATGAACAAAGCATTACTTACGATGCACCCGGTGATGAAGATGGCTCATGCGACATTAAGGGCTGCAGTCCATGCAGCAGCTTCATGTTTGTTGGACTAAGATATAATAGTCTCTTAAGGTAAGGCTGCCTGATAGAGGCATTGATGCACATACATATGATACCGGTAGATCAGAACTATGAATCCACCATATGTGTTGGTTCGGGTGGGACATATTTAAAAACCTTTTCATTTCACGTTTTGCCTTAGTCACAATAGTTGTCATGAACCCCTGTTGGATTCCCATATCTATATGAGCAGAGCATAGAGTCGTTGAACTTGTCTATAATTGGTAATAGTTGGCCTTACTCCATGAAATTACTATTTGCTCTCGCTTGCTTTGGCTATAGGGGGCAGGCTGCCATCATGGTTGGTTGGACTTAGCCAGTTCATTGCCAGTACATTCTTTCTATACATATGATACTTACATATCTAAATTTTACTTTTGTCACTATGCTCTATAGGGAGAATCCACTTATTACTTACTTGTTTTGAGACCACTTGCCTGTAGTCTCTACTCGCATATAGTCAGTTAACTTGTCCTATCAACGACAAGTGGAATGCAATCATGGCTTCTTCTTCATGCAGTGATTGGATGAACACTTAGTGGAGCTGCTGGGTCAGGGGCTTGGCTCCCCCGGGCTGCTATAGCTGAATCATTATTGTTTCAGTTCATAGACAAAGCTAATTCATAAGGAGGTTCTAATTTACATAGACCTCGGGCATAGGGCTTTACCTCATTATATACACGTAGTCTGATTTAGTTGAAATCCATGTTGTTGTTATATTAGAAACCATAGTTGGATCTATGGGGGCATATAGGTGAACTCCCAAGTGTGGGAAATCCCTCTTGGTTAAGCCTCTGCTTCAGCTTATACTTTCGTCGAGTTAGGATCTCAGACAGATGAGACTGGAAGCTTAGTGAGTTAGGCCGGCAAACACCAAAACCTCATGGCCTTTGCCAGATAAATTACTAACATTCCCCAGGTGCCAATCACTAAAGAGGAATACCCCGAAAAGGGGATGTTTTCATGAACAAATCTCTCCAGATCTTGCCCACACCGCTGAACGCTCCGCTCATACGGATAAAGCCCACTCAAAGCCGCCCCTAACCGAGTTTGTGGGAGAAAAAAAGACCCGGACGAAGCGCTTCGCCTTTAAGCCCTAAAAAGAAAGGTGCTACACTAATTGTAGTAACCAGAACAGGGCCTTGGCCCCAGATGCTATGGAACACCTTTCCTTCCTTAGCACAAGCGCTAAGCTATAATAATTCCTTGCCAACCAGAATTCATTCACCTTCTTTTTCAGGCAGGAGAAGGGCGGCTTCATCCTCATCAGATGCAGCGGACCGAGCGATCGAAGTTCAGTGAAGTAGGCATTACCTTTGACACACACATGGGTGCAATAGGAAAGGGAGCAAGTCCGCACCGGTCTTGTGTTACCTCACTAGCTCACCGACCCCGGCATCGCTACGTTCGTTCACTCAAAGAAAAGTTCCCCTCCAGTAATGGGGAACTTTTATCATAAGTAATGGGCGCAGTCCATATAGGAGACTCGACCAGATCTCTTACCCATTCTCATTTCAAGAGGAAGGCATCCTTGGTTAAGGTATAGACCGAAACCGGTCCAACTGGTCAAGAAAGCAACCGTCCATTTGCCCTCATTTCACAGGTTGAGCGAAGCTTAGGACAGCATTCAGCTTTCATATGCATTTCTTACAGATCGGGATTCTTCGATTACAGCATAGCTATCATCAGAAGCAGTACTTCCGAGTCACTCTATAACTGAGAGCTTGTAGTTGGGGATTTACCAGATCTCTAAGATAGAGTCTATCCGACGTATCACCCGTAATTGGGAGTTCAAACGAGGCCTCAACGTAGATGCTGGATGGGAACTTCTATTCTACCTGGCTTATTTATATTTGTATTTGTATCCCTAACTAATAACCAAAGTAATTCCACAAGAACATGAATTACTGTTTCTAT